CTCACGGGGACTTGGTTGAATTGGGAGAAGCTGTAGGTATTATTGCAGGCCAATCAATTGGAGAACCGGGTACTCAATTAACATTAAGAACTTTTCATACCGGCGGAGTATTCACGGGGGGTACTGCAGAACATGTGCGAGCTCCTTCTAATGGAAAAATCAAATTCAATGAGGATTTGGTTCATCCGACACGTACACGCCACGGACATCCTGCGTTTCTCTGTTCTATAAACTTGTACGTAACTATTGAGAGTGAAGATATTCGACATAATGTAAATATTCCACCCCAAAGTTTTCTTTTAGTTCAAAATGATCAATATGTAGAATCAGAACAGGTGATTGCTGAGATTCGCGCGGGAACATCCACTTTGAATTTTAAAGAGAAGGTTCGAAAACATATTTATTCTGACTCCGACGGAGAAATGCACTGGAGCACCGATGTGTATCATGCACCCGAATTTACATATGGCAATGTTCATCTATTACCAAAAACAAGTCATTTATGGATATTATTAGGAGGGCCGCGCAGATCCAGTCTAGTTTCACTTTCGATCCACAAGGATCAAGATCAAATGGGTGCGCATTCTCGTTCTGTCAAGAGGAGATCTACTTCGAGCCCGAAGGATCCGCCGAGAGAAAAATTCTTTACTTCGGATTTTTCGGGTAAAAAAGAAGATAGGATTCCGGATTATTCAGATCTTAGTCGAATTATATGTACTAGTCGTTGTAATCTCGTAGATCCGACCATTCTCTACCAGAATTCTGATTTATTCTCAAAGAGGCGAAGAAATAGATTCATCATTCCACTCCAATCGATTCAAGAACGCGAGAACGACCTAACGTCCCCTTCAGATATCTCGATTGAAATCCCCATAAATGGCATTTTCCGTAGAAATAGTATTCTTGCTTATTTGGACGATCCTCGATATAGAAGAAAGAGTTCGGGTATTACTAAATATGGGACTCTAGAAATGCATTCAATCGCCAAAAAAGAGGATTTAATTGAGTATCGAGGAGGCAAGGAATTTAGTCCAAAATACCAAATGAAAGTAGATCGGTTTTTTTTTATTCCCGAGGAAGTCCATATATTACCCGGATCTTCTTCCATAATGGTACGGAACAATAGTATCGTTGGGGTAGATACACAAATTACTTTAAATCTAAGAAGCCGGGCAGCCGGGTTGGTCCGAGTGGAGAGAAAAAAAAAAAGAATTGAACTTAAAATCTTTTCTGGAGATATCCATTTTCCTGGAGAGACAGATAAGATATCCCGACATAGTGGCGTTTTGATACCACCAGGAAAACAAAATTCCAAGGAATCAAAAAGGGGGGAAAATTGGATCTATGTTCAACGGGTCACACCTAGTAAGAAAAAGTATTTTGTTTTGGTTCGTCCTGTCGTCACATATGAAATAACGGACGGTATAACTTTAGGAACGTTTTTCCCCCCGGATCTGTTGCAGGAAAGGGATAATGTGAAACTTCGAGTTGTCAATTATATCCTTTCTGGAAATGGTAAACCAATTAGAGGAATTTCTGATACAAATATTCAATTAGTTCGGACTTGTTTAGTATTGAATTGGGACCAAGACAAAAAAAGTTCTTCTAGTCAAGAAGCCCGTGCTTCCTTTGTTGAAATAAGGGCAAATGGTTTGATTCGACATTTCCTAAGAATCGACTTGCTGAAATCCACTATTTCATATATCGGAAAAAGGAATGATCCCTCAGGCTCAGGATTGCTCTCGGATAATGGACCAGATTGCACCAATATCAATCCGTTTTCTTCCATTTATTCCAAGGCAAGGATTCCACAATCCCTTAATCCAAATCAAAGAACTATTCATACGTTGTTGAATAGAAATACGGGATTCCAATCGTTAATAATTTTGTCATCATTCAATTGTTTTCGAATGGGTCCATTCAACGATGTAAAATATCACAATGTGATAAAAGAATCAATTAAAATTACAAAGGATCCTGTAATTCCAATTAAGAATTCGCTGGGGCCTTTAGGAACAGCCTTTCTAATTACGAATGTTTATTCATTTTACCATTTAATAACTCATAATCAGATCTTAGTAAATAACTATTTACAACTTGACAATTTAAAACAGACTTTTCAAGTATTTAAATTTAAATATTATTTAATCGATGAAAATCAGAAAATTTATAACCCCGGCCCGTGCAGTACCATTATTTTCAATTTGAATTGGTATTTTCTCCATGCCAATTATTGTCAAGAAACATCGACAATAATGAGTCTTGGGCAGTTTATTTGTGAAAATATATGTATAGCCAAAAGCGCACCACACCTAAAGTCGGGTCAAATTATACTTGTTCAAGTTGACTCTGTAGTAATACGATCCGCTAAGCCTTATTTGGCCACTCCAGGAGCAACTGTTCATGGCCATTATGGGGAAATCCTGTACGAAGGAGATACTTTAATTACATTTATATATGAAAAATCGAGATCGGGTGATATAACCCAGGGTCTTCCAAA